GTGGGGGATACACATTACACCACGATTTTGAATCTGAAGAGAGATTTCAAGAAATGGCAGATCTATTCACTCTATCAATAACCAAGCCGGATCTGGTGTATCATAAGGGCTTTGCCTTTTCTATTGATTCCTGCGGATTGGATCAAAAACAATTCTTGAATGAGGTATTCAACTCCAGGGATGAATCGAAAAAGAAATCTTTATTGATTCTACCTCCTATTTTTTATGAAGAGAATGCATTTTTTTATTTTTATCGAAGGATCCGAAATCTGATTCAAATCCAATATAGCACCTATGGGTACATAAGAAATGTATTGAATCGATTCTTTTTAATGAATCGATCCGATCGCAGCTTCGAATATGGAATTAAAAGGGATCAAATAGGAAACGATACTCTGAATCATAGAACTATAAGGAAATATACGATCAACCAACATTTATCGAATTTGAAAAAGAGCCAGAAGAAAAGGTTCGATCCTCTTATTTTTCTTTCTCGAACCGAGAGATTCATGAATCAGGATCCTGATGTATATAGATACAAATGGTTCAATGGGAGCAAGAATTTCCAGGAACATTTAGTTTCTGAGCAGAGGAGCCGTTTTCAAGTAGTGTTCGGTCGATTACGTATTAATAAATATTCGATTGATTGGTCTGAGGTTATCGACAAAAAAGATTTGTCTAAGTCACTTCGTTTCTTTTTGTCCAAGTCACTTCGTTTCTTTTTGTCCAAGTTGCTTCTCTTTGTGTCTAAGTCACTTCCCTTTGTTAGTTTCGGGAATATCGCCATTCATAGGTCCGAGATCCACATTTCGGAATTGAAAGGTCCGAATGATCAACTCTACAATCCGTTGTTAGAATCAAGAGGTCTTCAAATCGTTCATTTGAAAAAATTAAAAGCCTTCTTATTGAATGATCATGATACTTTCCAAAAATCGAAATTATTGATCAATGGAAGAACAATATCACCATTTTTGTTCAATAAGATACCAAAGTGGATGATTGACTCATTCGATATTAGAAAGAATCACAGGAATGGTAACACGGATTCCTATTTCTCAATGATATCCCAGGATCAAAACAATTGGCTGAATCCCGTAAAACCATTTCATAGAAGTTCATTGATATCTTCTTTTTATAAAGCAAATCGACTTCGATTCTTGAATAATCCACATCACTTCTGCTTCTATTGTAACAAAAGATTCCCTTTTTATATCAAAAAGGCCCGTATCAATAATTATGATTTTACGTATAGACAATTCCTCAATTATGATTTTACGTATAGACAATTCCTCGATATCGTGTTCATTCGCAACAAAATATTTGCTTTGTGTGTCGGTAAAAAAAAACATGCTTTTTTGGAGAGAGATACTATTTCACCAATCGAGTCACAGGTATCTAACATATTCATACCTAACGATTTTACAATTCGATCCGATCTATTCGTTCGTAGAACTATTGACTCGATCACAGACATTTCTGGAACACCTCTAACAGAGGGACAAAGAGTCCATTTTGAAAGAACGTTTTATCAACCTCTTTCAGATATGAATCTATCTGATTCAGAAAGGAAAAACTTGCATCAGTATCTCAATTTCAATTCAAACATGGGTTTGATTTACACTCCATGTTCTGAGAAATATTTACCACCGGAAAAGAGGAAAAAACGGAGTCTTTGTCTAAAGAAATGCGTTGAGAAAGGGCAGATGTATAGAACCTTTCAACGAGATAGCGCTTTTTCAATTCGCTCAAAATGGAAGCTATTCAAAACATATATGCCATGGTTCCTTACTTCGACAGGGTACAAATATCTAAATTTTCTATTTTTCGATACTTTTTCAGACCTATTGCCGATACTAAGTATCAGTCAAAAATTTGTATCTATTTTTCATGATATTAGATACGGATCAGAAATATCATGGCTAATTCTTCAGAAAAAGGTGTGTCTTGCAAAATGGAATTTGATAAGTGAGATTTCGAACAAGTGTTTACATAATCTTCTTCTGTCCGAAGAAATGATTCATCGAAATAATGAGTCACCATTGATATGGACACATCTGGGATCGCCAAATGTTTGGGAATTCTTCTATTCAATCCTTTTTCTTCTTCTTGTTGCTGGATATCTCGTTTATACACATCTTCTCTTTGTTTTCCGAGTCTCTAGTAAGTTACAGACAGAGTTCGAAGAGGTCAAATCTTTGATGACTCCATCATACATGATTGAGTTGCAAAAACTTCTGGATAGGTATCCTACATCGGAATCGAATTTCTTCTGGTTATGGTTAAATAATCGCTTTCTGGTTGCTCTGGAACAACTGGAACAATTAGTAGATTTCATAAAAGAAATATTTGGTATCGGTTATGGGGTCAAATCAAGACGTTATAATAAAAAATTTTTTAAGATTAATCTCATCGATCTCATAAGTATCATACCAAATCCTATCAATCGAATCACTTTTTTGAGAAATACGAGACATCTAAGTCATACAAGTAAAGAGATCTA